TAGTTATAATAGTATTATTGAAACTTGCTTGAACATGAATAATTCCTTTTGGTATTCTACGCATATTTTTACGTGAACCTATATGTCTATTCTTACGTGAACCAATTCTTGGTATAGGTTTTGCCATATTTTATCATCTCATAAATAATAAATGGATATATCCATTTCATGTCAAAACAGATCCTTTTTTTTTTATTTTGACGTTGGGGTACTTTAGATTTATAGAGCCCCCTTTTTTCTAAAATTTATCCTTGTCTTTGTTTATGTCTGGGGTTGGAACAAATTACTATAATTCGTCCTCGCCTACGGATTAGTCGACATTTTTCACAAATTTTACGGACGGAGGCTCTTATTTTCATATTTGTTATTCCTTGAATTGAATTCTGAATCTCTTTATTTTATTGGAAGAAAATAAGTTTTTCATTTAATATTTAAACCTTATTATATACTTGACAAAACGGGACTCTCATTAAACCACTCTCCCTCTATCGTTCATCTGGTTGTTGTCAAACACCAGATGAACGATAGAGGGAGAAGCTTCAACCCCTCTATCATCACCTATAAAAAATATATATTTATCATCACCTATCCTCGATAATATATATTTTTTATTCCCGCAAAAATACTGTTATTTTTAAATCCCAATATTTCAACGAGTTCCATCGAGGACTTTAAATTCTGATAAACAGATTTTAAATCGTTTACGGATAAATTTTCTAGATCTGAGCAATAGCCCGAATCTTTCAGAAGAAAATTAACAAGAGAATCCCGAAATTCCGGTGAGTCCGTTAACGAAGGAAAAGTTTGGCGAATATCATTTTGATTTGTTTGAAAAAACTTTTTGATTTTATCTTTAGCCAAAGTCTGCATTTCCCGGATTATTTTCATTTTTTGTTTTTCCTCATCCGCATCCTCGTCCTGAGAGTCATATAAGGACAAAGACGAAGACGAAGAGGAAGAGCTGGAAGAAACAGCCCTTGCGATTGATCGCCCGCTCTTGTTCATTTCATTTAAAAATGAAATTTGTATAAAAATAAAAATAACGAAAGCAGCTCGGAAAAATTCAAATGTATTCATTGAATTTCCCTTTTTATTTTTATTCATTGAATCCTCCTTTTTATTTAGAAAAAGATTTTATTTATATTATAATATGATTTTTCATTTTAAACTAAATTATGTAAAAGTTTACCATAAATAGCACAAAATTTCTCCACCGATTACGTTTAGTCGAGCCTCTTTGTCTGTCATTATACCCCGAGAAGTAGAAATAATTACAACCCCAATCCCGCCTAAAATTTTCGGGATTCGTTGATAGTTAGAATAGATTCGTAGACCAGGTCGACTGATCCTCTTTAAATTTAAAACAGTTCTATCTAGTCTTTTTCTGTTTCTTCGATGTCGTAGGGTTAAAACTAAAGAACATTTGTTGCTTTCCTGATGTTTCCTCGTGTTTTCAATAAAACCTTCTCGTAAAAGGATTTTAACAACGCTTTCAGTGATGTTAGTATATGGTATTCGAACTGTTCTTTTTTTATTCATGTCAGCGTTTCGTATATAAGTTAGTAGATTTGCAATAGTGTCTTTACTCATAATAAACTAAGATTTTTGTTGTCCCCAAATTTTGATATAATCAACATGCTCTTTTGGAATTTTTTTAAACATTTATGGATTTTTAAGGGCATATACATGCGACCCAACCAATCTACTAATTAATAAAGTTCATTTAATTCAAATACTATTACTATAATATAAACAGTAAAACTCTATTATGGCCTCATCTTATAATTATAATACTTCAGGTGCTAATGAAACTATTTTAGTGAAATTTAACTGTCTTAATTCCCGTGCAATTGCCCCAAAAATTCGAGTTCCTTTTGGATTACCTTCTTGATCAATAACAACTGCAGCATTGTCATCATATCGTATTATTATACCATTGTTGCGCTTGAGTTCTTTACAAGTACGTACAATTACGGCTCTAATCACTTCTGATTTTTCTAGTGGTGTATTTGGTATTGCTTCCTTGATTACAGCAACAACAACGTCACCAATTTGAGCATATCGTCTATTATTCGCTCCTATAATTCGAATACACATCAATTTTCTGGCTCCGCTGTTATCCGCTACATTTAAATGGGTTTGTAGTTGAATCATATCATTTTTATCTGTTTTTTCAATGCAAAAGGCGACGTAACAAAAAAAATAAATATTCTTTTTTCAAAAGAAAAAAAATAAATCTGCAATTTTTTTTCGTCCGAAAAACATATTTATTTTGGTTCTATATTTCTATCCTGAAAAATGAATTGAGTTTGTATAGGCATTTTTGATGCCGCTATTGAAATAGCTTTTCTGGCTATATTTTCTGGTACTCCGCTTATTTCATAAAGTATTCTCCCTGGTTTAACGACAGCTACCCAATATTCGGGAGATCCTTTTCCTGAACCCATACGTGTTTCTGTCGGTCTTACTGTAACTGGTTTGTCTGGAAATATGCGTATCCATATTTTGCCGCCGCGGCGTGCATTTCGTGTCATTCCTCTTCGGCCTGCTTCTATTTGTCTAGATGTAATCCAAGCGGGTTCAAGCGCTTGAAGGGCATATCTACCGAAGCAAATACGATTACCTCGATAAGATATTCCTTTCATTCTTCCTCTATGGTGTTTACGAAATCGGGTTCTTTTGGGGTTATAGTTGATGGTTATTTAGAACTTCCATCTCTACTACAGAACTGGACATGATAGTTTCTTCTCATCCAGCTCCTCGCGAATAAAATAATTCTAAGATAATATTTTTTTATATAATGATAAATAATATAATCTAATTTATAGTTAATAGTCAAGAAAATAAAATATATTAAAAATGATAAATAATATAATCTAATTTATAGTTAATAGTCAAGAAAATAAAATATATTAAATCAAAAGATTATTTGAAAATCTATTAGAAATTTGTATATCCTTTTTGAGATATAACTAAAAATGCAGTCGATTTAGATTTATATAAAATTTGTTTTATCATTTTAGTAAAATATAAGGTTTTAAAGAATCTTTTTTTTTTTTTTCTTTTTCCTTTTATTAGCATATCATATTTGATCGCCTGCAATTTTGAAATTGGAAAACGAAAAATTTTCGCAGGCAAATATTTACTTTATTTAACATTATATTCAGTTTATAGGATTAGTTCATGATATGACATTTCATAATAAATGAATTGGTTCTTAGTTCGGTTCGCCATCCTACCCAATGAATCATTAGGATTTGTTTTCAATAGAATCTTATGCAATCAGGGGTTCTGTCGTTCTCATCGCTTCGTGAGTAATGGTATGGTTAGGTCTAAATTCTACAACGGAGCCCGTAAATTAACAAATTTAATTTGTTCTTGAATCAACCCTCTTAGCCTTTATTGACTCAGGGCTCTTTATTTTTTTATTGTTATTAAACAATTTTGTTTAATTAGGAATTAGTAGTAATGCTTTATTACATTTACCTTTATGAGATCAATTATTGACCTTACATATATGAATTATATATCATTAATTTTTTCATTTTTTTCTCTCTTTCTCTGACGGTTTAGTTATCCACATACTTTAGTTTATATTCTTATTTTTTCACAATTAAGAATCAACTTAGTTTTTTTTTATAAAAAACATTTCAGTTGCTACAATTATATGACCAATATATCATACCTCGACCGGTTCTTTAATTATCCAGATAATGCAAAACGATGAGTTGGTTATTAGTTTATACTATGGGTTGGTCTTTTTTTTTTACTATAACCCTAAAAAACCAACGAGTCACACACTAAGCATAGCAATTAGATCGAATCAAATAATTAATGTAATTTTTATTCAACCTTATAGAATTCGTTTTTTCTGTTTTGAGTTAAAAGACAAAAAAAAGAACGAAAAATTTTGTTCTTTTATATTAAACTTAAAGATAACTCAAATATCAAATCAAATTAAAGGCGTATTATTACTCGTCTACAAATATCCAAATTTTGATACCCAATGCCCCATAGATAGTTCCAACTGTATAGGAACAGTAGTCAATTTTAGCTCGAATGGTTTGTAAAGGTACTCTACCTTCC